TAAAACTTATAATAATGTAAATAAAAACATTTTGAAACCATAAAAAAAATGGCTTGGGGTTTTTTGTTTTTGAAATTGCGTATATAGATGTTAGTCATCTTAGGGGTTTTAATGTCCTTGGGTTTTAATATTGTACTTTCGGTCTGAGGGGTATATATGCTATGTTTTAATGGGTGAATTGATAGTTAAGCTAGGATTAGCCTTTTATGCAGGCGGGGCTTTGTTGGGCCCCGCCTAACACTTTTTTAAATTTTATTAGATAATCAAAAAAAAACTTATAATAATGTAAATAAAAACATTTTGAAACCATAAAAAAAATGGCTTGGGGTTTTTTGTTTTTGAAATTGCGTATATAGATGTTAGTCATCTTAGGGGTTTTAATGTCCTTGGGTTTTAATATTGTACTTTCGGTCTGAGGGGTATATATGCTATGTTTTAATGGGTGAATTGATAGTTAAGCTAGGATTAGCCTTTTATGCAGGCGGGGCTTTGTTGGGCCCCGCCTAACACTTTTTTAAATTTTATTAGATAATCAAAAAAAACTTATAATAATGTAAATAAAAACATTTTGAAACCATAAAAAACGACTCGAGGTTTTCCTGTTTCCGGGGGGTTTACAGGAGCGTTAGTTATCTCAGGAGTTTAGGGGGGTAGGGGGGTTTTACGCGAAAAAGCCAAAAGGGGGTAATATAGATATCTTCCGATTAAATTTCACTATATTATGTCCTTGAAATCTTTATATGTAGTTCTTTGGTAAAAGCCCTTCAACACGCATACTATTTCCTTGCTTCCTAAGATAACTCCCACCTTGTTAATCAGATTGCGTGCACTGTGAAATGTCTATTGAAAAGGAAAAAAAAAAAAAAGAGCTAAATGCCCTATGGAAATAACGCTCGGCATGGTGGCCGCTCCCGCTATTGCTTTCCACCATTAACTTATGCCCCTTAGAATTAAAATTATTGGGGAAGTTTACAGTGTATGGCCCTGAAATAGGAACCAAATGCCAGGAATAAATCACTGTGTGAAACCCCCACAGTTATTGTCCCTCACCTTCAATAACCGTTGGCATTAAGAAATGAGCTTGTTGGTCGGCTCTTACTACATTAAATATTTGGGTTTGACGGGATTTTGAGTAAAGGTATAAGTTAACGTATGGATATTTGTATTAGGTCTTAAATATTCGCCTGGTTTTTATAAGTTTTTGTCAACCTTATTTTTTCTGCTTTATGTAAAATTTTCATTATCATACATTACCTGAATGGTTGAACCCTAGATATGGTAGTAAACATTAATGTACTTGAATGCTATATGATATGGTTAATATAAATTAATGTTGATAATACATATATGTATATAAAATTATTATATACATACTACAAAGAATAGTTTAACTAAGAATCCTGGCTTTGGGAGCCAGGGGTGGGAGTTAAAATCTCCTTTCTTTGAGCAGTAGGGAGGATTTTAACCTCCGACATCTGGTTTACAAGACCAGGGCTCTGATGCTGAGCTACTAGTGCAAGCTCATTCAAGTGCTTTGTCCTCTGCATAGCCTGCTAGTGGTGTAAGGACTAGGAAAAGGAAAAAGTATAAAAAGGATGCTACTTGCCCAATAATAACGAACGGGTGTGATACAGGTATTCCCCCGATTCAAGTGAGAATAATAACGTCTGCGATTAGGGTTCAAAACAAGAATTGTGTAAGTGGTCGGAAAGTGAGGCTTCGTTGTTTAGACGTGTGTAGGAACGGTACGAGCATTAGAATAAGGATTGAGGCTAGGAGGGCCAAGACTCCCCCCAGTTTATTGGGGATGGAGCGTAGAATTGCGTAGGCGAACAGGAAGTATCATTCTGGTTTAATGTGTGGAGGAGTGACTAGTGGGTTGGCGGGGGTGAAGTTGTCTGGGTCTCCTAGCAGGTTGGGTGAGAATAAAGCTAGACATGTAAGGGCAATGACAAGTACTGCAAATCCTAGTAAGTCTTTGTATGAGAAGTAGGGGTGGAAGCTTATTTTATCTGCATCTGAGTTTAGGCCGAGGGGGTTATTTGACCCTGTTTGATGAAGGAAAAGGAGGTGGACTATGGTTGCGCCTGCGATTACAAAGGGGAATAAAAAGTGGAAAGCAAAGAATCGGGTGAGGGTTGCATTGTCTACTGAGAATCCACCTCAAATTCATTGAACAAGGGCGTTACCCACGTAGGGTACTGCAGAGAGTAGGTTGGTGATAACGGTGGCACCTCAAAAGGACATTTGGCCTCAGGGTAATACATAACCAACGAAAGCAGTTATTATAACTAGAAGTAATAGAACTACCCCGATGTTTCATGTTTCCTTATAGAGGTATGAGCCGTAGTAAAGTCCGCGGCCAATGTGGGCATAGATGCACACAAAGAAGAAGGATGCGCCGTTGGCATGAAGGTTTCGGATGAGTCATCCGTAATTTACGTCCCGGCAAATATGAGCAACGGAGGAAAAAGCTGTAGCGATGTCAGAGGTGTAGTGTATGGCTAAAAATAGTCCTGTGAGGATTTGAATAATTAAGCAGAGTCCTAGGAGAGAGCCGAAGTTTCATCACACTGAAATATTTGAGGGGGCGGGGAGGTCAACCAGGGCATTGTTTGCGATTTTGAGGAGGGGGTGTGTCTTTCGTAGACTTGCCATTAGCGGGTTCTTGTAGTTGAATAACAACGGTGGTTTTTCAAGCCATTAGTTCTGGTTAAAGTCCTGGCAGGAATTATGACTTACATTATGTCTTTATTTTTAATTGGATTAGTTTTAGGGTTGGTCGCAGTTGCTTCTAACCCTTCTCCTTACTTTGCTGCCTTAGGGTTAGTAGTTGTGGCGGGCATAGGGTGTGGAGTATTGGTCGGTCATGGGGGACCTTTTCTATCGTTGGTGTTGTTTTTAATTTATTTGGGTGGTATATTAGTCGTGTTTGCGTACTCGGCGGCACTTGCTGCTGAGCCTTATCCGGAAAGTTGGGTTAGTGGTCCTGTTGTGGGTGATATGTTGATATACTTAGTGGGGGTGGGGGTGGCTTCTAGTGTATTTTGAGGGGGGTGATATGAGTCTTCATGGGTGCCGGCTGATGAGCTTAGTGAGCTCTCTGTCCTGCGAGGCGATATTGGAGGGGTTGCGTTAATATACTCATTAGGGGGAGGGATATTAGTACTTAGTGCGTGGGTTTTGCTTCTCACTTTGTTTGTTGTGTTGGAGTTAACTCGAGGACTAAGTCGGGGGGCCCTTCGGGCAGTTTAACGGGTGAATAATAGTGCAGCAAGGGTCAGGGTGAGAAGGAATAGGGTGAGGTATGTCTTGATTATTCCCTGTTGGGTGTTGCTTGTTGTTGTAATTAGGGGGATGTTTGATGAAGAGATTGCTTTGGGGCCAACTTTCTCTAGTCAAGTTTGGTCAATTAGTTGGCTGGCAAGTGTCTGTCCTAAAACTAGATTTAGCTTGGGGGTAAATCGGTGAATGATTGAGGGGAAGAAGCCTAACATGTTGGAGAAGTGGTGGGTAATCAGATTAGGTATAACTTTGTATTGTTTATTGGTGAGTGTTGCTAGTTCGAGGGCAATGAGTAACCCCATAATTGTAACTGCAAGGGCAGCTAGCTTGAGCAAGGGGGGTATAGATATCACAGGGGTCTTAAGGGGGGTGATGCTTGAGATGATTAGGAGACCAGCGATAATGCTTCCTCATGCAAGTCGCTTTAAGGGGTTAATAACCGCTGGGTTATTTTCATTGATGGGGGAAATAGTGTTAAACCGTGGGTGGCCTATTGAGACAAAAAACACTACGCGGAGACTATAGATGGCTGTGAATGAGGTGGCTAGGAGGGTTAGGACTAGGGCTCAGGCGTTTAGGTGGGATGTGTTTAGTGCCTCAATAATGGCATCTTTGGAGAAGAATCCTGCCAGGAAGGGGGTGCCTGTGAGGGCTAAACTACCAATAGTAAGGCAGGAGGATGTAAAGGGGGCAAGGTGATGTATGCCTCCTATTTTTCGGATATCTTGTTCGTCGTTGAGGCTGTGGATGATTGAGCCAGAACAGAGGAATAGCATTGCCTTAAAGAAGGCGTGGGTGCAAATGTGGAGGAAGGCTAGTTGAGGTTGATTTAAGCCAATAGTAACCATTATTAGGCCAAGTTGACTTGATGTAGAGAATGCTACGATTTTTTTGATATCATTTTGGGTTAGGGCACAGGTGGCTGTAAATAGCGTCGTTAGGGCACCTAGGCATAGGCAGGTGGTTAGGGCAGTTTGATTATTTTCCAGAAGGGGGCTTGTTCGTACTAGGAGAAAAATACCAGCAACGACCATGGTGCTTGAATGCAGTAGGGCAGAGACCGGTGTAGGACCCTCTATAGCAGAGGGGAGTCAAGGGTGAAGACCAAATTGGGCGGATTTGCCTGTAGCGGCAACAATTAGGCCTAGTAGCGGTAGGGTAAGATCTAGGTCTTTTGTTGCTACAAAAATTTGTTGTAACTCTCAGGAGTTAGCGTTGGTTGCTATTCATGCTATTGTGAATAGCAATCCAATGTCTCCGACCCGATTATATACAACGGCCTGAAGGGCCGCTGTATTGGCATCCGCTCGTCCGTATCATCAGCCAATGAGTAGAAATGATATAATGCCGACTCCTTCCCAACCAATGAAAAGTTGGAACAGATTGTTTGCTGTGACAAGAATAATTATGGCAATAAGGAAAATTAAGAGGTATTTGAAGAATCGGTTTATATATGGGTCTGCGTGTATATATCATGATGCAAATTCTAGAATGGACCAAGTGACGTAGAGGGCAATGGGGACAAAAATAACTGAGTAGTGGTCAAATTTGAAGCTAATGTTCACGTCGAAGGTTATTGTATTTATTCAATTTCATGAGGTGATGATTGCTTCTGCGCCCTCGTTAAGAAATAGAAATAGGGGAATTAGGCTAACGAAGAAGGCTAGGGCGACCGCTGTCTTAACATGGGAGACGGCCCAGTTGGGGTTTCGGGGGCGAGGTTCCAGGGTCGTAAAGATAGGATATGCTAACAGTAAAAAGATAATGACTAAGCTGGATGATATAATAAGTGATGAGGAGTGCATAGCTGCTACTTGGATTTGCACCAAGAGTTTTTGGTTCCTAAGACCAATGGATGAGCTGTTATCCTTTAGGAGCAGGCCGAGTGAGCCCTGGGGTTCAACCAAGGTCGCGGAGATTAGCAGTCTTCGTTGCTGGCGAGCCTCTCTCGGTGGATAAGGGGATTTTAACCTCTGTCTTTAGAATCACAATCTAATATTTTTGTTAAACTATATCTACAGGTGGTTCAGCCTCATACTAATTCGGGCTTTAAGATAAGTAGAAGCAGGGGGAGGAGGTGAAGGGCTATGACTAGGTGTTCCCGGGTGTAGGAGGGGTTTAGGCTAATAATATGTGCTGGGAGGGGGCCCCGCTGGGTTATGAGGAACATATAAAGTGAATAGCTCGCGGTGATAAGGGTCCCAGCCCCTGTGAGTACAAGGGTTCATCATGATCAGCCAAATAATGAGGTAATAATTAAAATTTCTCCTATGAGGTTGGGCAGAGGGGGGAGGGCTAAGTTTGCGAGGCTAGCAATAAATCACCATGTTGCCATGAGTGGAAGCACTATCTGTAATCCTCGGGCCAATAATATTGTTCGGCTATGGAGGCGTTCATAATTTGTGTTGGCTAAGCAGAAGAGGGCTGAGGACGTTAGGCCATGTGCAATCATAAGGATTACGGCGCCGGCAAGGCCTCAAGGCGTCTGGATAAGAATACCTCCAACGACCAGGCCTATGTGGCTTACGGATGAATAGGCGATGAGGGATTTAAGATCTGTTTGGCGAAGGCAGGTGGAGCCAGTTATAATTACACCTCAGAGGGCGAGGATAATAAAGGGATAGCTTAATTCCTTAGTAAGAGGTTCTAATATAACTATTATTCGAATCATACCGTAGCCTCCTAGTTTTAGAAGAACTGCAGCTAGAACCATTGAGCCTGCAACTGGGGCTTCTACATGTGCTTTTGGTAGCCAGAGATGTGCTCCGTATAAGGGTATTTTTACTAAAAATGCAATTAGGCAGCCTGCTCATCAAAGCTTGTCAGCATAAGATGAAAGAGGGGTAGAGCTAGTATATTGGATGGTTAAAAGGGAGAGGGAGCCTGTATCCTTTTGGAGGAGCAAGAGGGCAACCAGCAATGGGAGAGATCCTGCTAGTGTATAAAACAGAAAATATACCCCTGCATTAAGGCGTTCTGCCTGGTTACCTCACCGAGTGATAATAATTAGTGTGGGGATGAGAGTAGCTTCAAACATAACATAAAACATAAGGAGTTCGGTGGCACCGAATGCTATAATAAGGAATACTTGTAGAGATGTTAATAGGCTAATGTAGGTCCGTTGGCGGTTAATAGGTTCGAGTGCTGTGTGGCTTTGGCTTGCCAAAATTATAAGGGGTAGTAGTCAGCAGGTAAGGACAAGGAGAGGTGTTGAGAGGGGGTCTGTGGCTATGAAGGGCGTGAGGCAAGATCAGCCTGTTTCCGATGTATTTTTTAGTCAAGTGAGGCTGACTAGTGCAATGACTAGGCTGTGGGAGAGGGCGGTAGTTCATAATCACTTGGCAGGGGCAAGCCAGGTTGTGGGGAGAAGCATTAGGGTGGGAATTAGGATTTTTAGCATTGTAAGAGGTTTAAGGTTTGAAGGCGATCTGAACCATGTGTGCGAGCTGTGGCTACCAGTAAGGCAAGTCCTGCGCTTGCTTCACAAGCTGAGAAAGCCAATAGAAGCATGGGAGCTGCGGAGAAACTTGTGGAGCCTAGTTGAAGGGTTCAAATTGAAAGTCCAATAAATAAAGAGAGCATCATCCCTTCTAAGCATAAAAGAGCGGAGAGGAGGTGGGTTCGATGGAAAGCTAGGCCTGTCAGTCCTAGGGTAAAGGCCGATGAGAAAGCGAAGTGAGCGGGAGTCATTAGACAATTATGGACTTTAACCATAAGCTTTTGAGCCGAAATCAAATATTTTTCTTAAACTAATTGGCTATTCGGCTCATTCTAGTCCTCCTTGAATTCACTCGTAAATTAAACCAAGGGTAAGAAGGATAAGCACGGAGACGGCTCAGAAGAGTGTTAATAAGGGGGAGGTTAATTGGTCTCCTCAGGGGAGTGGGAGGAGAAGGGCGATTTCTAAGTCAAATAGGAGGAAAAGAATGGCGACTAGGAAGAAGCGGAGAGAAAATGGTAGGCGGGCTGATCCTAAGGGGTCGAAACCACATTCATAGGGGGAGAGCTTTTCGTGGTCGGGGGTCATTTGGGGGAGCCAGAAGGATACAATGGCCAGGACTGTGGAAAGCAAAATAGTGATGGTAATTACAGCTATTGCTACGTTCATTATCTTTCCTTGGATTTTAACCAAGACCGGGTGATTGGAAGTCACTTATACTAGTTTTAATACTAGAAAGATTAAGAGCCTCATCAGTAGATAGAGATATATAGGAATAGTCATACGACGTCTACGAAATGTCAGTATCAGGCAGCTGCTTCGAACCCGAAGTGGTGCTCGGATGTAAAGTGGTATTGGATTTGTCGTAGGAGGCAAACAGCTAAAAATGTGGAGCCAATAATAACGTGTAGTCCGTGGAATCCAGTGGCTACGAAAAAGGTAGAACCGTATACGCCGTCTGCAATTGTAAAGGGGGCTTCATAGTATTCCAGGGCTTGAAGAAATGTAAAATAAAAGCCTAGAAGAATAGTTAAGGCTAGCGATTGAATGGTCTGTTTTCGTTCACCTTCTATAATGCTGTGGTGGGCTCAGGTGACTGTCACCCCGGAGGCAAGTAAGACAGCTGTATTGAGGAGGGGGACTTCAAATGGGTCAAGAGTTATAATGCCCGTAGGAGGTCAGCAGCCCCCTAGCTCAGGAGTGGGGGCGAGGCTTGCGTGGTAAAAGGCTCAGAAGAATCCTAGGAAAAAAAATACTTCGGAGGTAATAAAGAGAATCATTCCGTATCGAAGACCTTTTTGTACGGGGGGCGTGTGATGTCCTTGGAATGTACCTTCTCGTACGATGTCTCGTCATCATTGATACATTGTAAGAAGTAGTAGAGCTGTTCCTAAGGTTATTAGGGTTGTTGAGCGAAAATGAAATCAGGTCGCGAGGCCTGATGTTATCAGTAGGGCAGCAATTGCCCCTGTTAGGGGTCAGGGGCTGGGGTCAACTATGTGGTAAGGGTGTGCTTGATGGGCCATTAGACGTTTTCTTGTAGGTATAGTGTTAGTAGGAGAACGAAGACGTAGGCTTGAATTATTGCTACAGCAACTTCTAATAGGGTGAGGAGAACCAGTACTGTTGTTGTGATGATTGCGACGGTTGGTATTAAGGGGAGAAGTACGAAGGCGCCTGTAGCAATTAGTTGAATTAATAGGTGACCAGCTGTTAAATTGGCTGTTAGTCGTACTCCTAGGGCAAGGGGGCGGATAAAGAGGCTAATTGTTTCGATAATGATAAGCACCGGGATAAGGGGGCCGGGTGTGCCTTCTGGTAGGAGGTGTCCTAGGGCATGGGTTGGTTGGTTTCGCATGCCAATAATGACAGTTGCTAGTCAGAGAGGTACTGCAAGCCCTAAATTTAGTGACAACTGGGTGGTGGGGGTAAAAGTGTAGGGAAGAAGTCCTAATATATTTAGGGTAATCAAAAAGATTATTAATGAGGTTAGGAGGGCAGCTCATTTATGACCTCCAATATTTAAGGGAAGGAGAAGCTGTTGGGTAAAACGGTTAATAAATCAGCCTTGAAGCGCGAGGAATCGGTTATTTAATCATCGAGTTGTGGGTGTAGGGTAAAGGAGTCAGGGTAGGGTGAGGGCAAGGGCTATTAATGGGATCCCAAGATAGGTGGGGCTTATAAACTGGTCAAAAAAGCTTAGTGTCATGGTCAAGTTCAGGGGTCTGTTTTGGCTTTTTCTGCGCTTTGTAGAGTGGGGGTGTTTGGGAAGGTGTGGGCTGTAACTTTAGCGGGGATAATGGCCAGGAAGACCATTCACGAGAAGACTAAAATAGCAAATCAAGGTGCGGGGTTGAGTTGGGGCATGTCGTTAGGGGTGGTTGGGAGCCACCAATCTTTAGCTTAAAAGGCTAACGCTATACCCTATTTAGCTTCCTAGCGAGGCGTCTTCAAGTATTCGAGATGATCAGTTTTCAAAGTGTTCTAGGGGAACTGCTTCCACTACAATAGGTATAAAGCTGTGATTTGCTCCGCAGATCTCAGAGCATTGTCCGTAGAATACGCCTGGTCGGGATGCGATGAAGGCTGTTTGGTTAAGGCGGCCTGGGACTGCGTCCATTTTTACCCCCAGGGCTGGGACTGCTCACGAGTGGAGTACATCGTCTGCAGAGACTAAAACTCGGATGGGGGATTCAACTGGAATAACCATGCGATGGTCGGCTTCTAATAGGCGGAATTGTCCAGGGGTTAGGTCTTGGGTGGGGATTATATATGAGTCAAAGCCAAGATCTTCGTAGTCAGTATATTCATAGCTTCAATATCATTGGTGGCCAACGGCTTTGATTGTTAATAAAGGGTTGTTAATTTCATCTATAAGATAGAGGATGCGAAGGGAGGGGAGTGCGATTAGAATTAAAATGATAGCTGGGAGAATTGTTCAGATAATTTCAATTTCTTGTGAATCTAAAATATATTTGTTTGTTAATTTAGTGGTGACTATAGCAAGAATAATATAAAGCACTAGGGTGCTAATCAGGAAGACGATTATTAAAGCATGGTCGTGAAAATGAAGAAGTTCTTCTATAACAGGTGAAGCTGCATCTTGAAATCCAAGCTGTGACGGATGGGCCATTAAAAAGCAAGACACGCGGGGGTCTAACCCACACTTCCGCCTTGACAAGGCGGTGTAATGTACTCTTTTACTAGTGTCTTATAAAGAAAGTGGCAGAGCGGTTATGTGGTCGGCTTGAAACCGACCTATGGGGGTTCGACTCCTCCCTTTCTCGTTAGTCTGCTTGTACTTGTACAAAGGCAGGCTCCTCGAATGTGTGGTATGGGGGAGGGCAGCCATGTAGTCATTCTACATTGGTTGTTGTTAAATCTGTTGCTAGAACTTCACGTTTGGCGGCGAATGCTTCTCAAATAATAAATAAGAACATGATAACAGCCACTAGGGAAATAAGTGACCCAATTGAGGAGACTGTATTTCATAGGGTATAGGCGTCGGGGTAATCGGAGTATCGTCGGGGCATCCCGGCTAATCCGAGGAAGTGTTGTGGGAAGAAGGTTAAGTTTACCCCTAAGAACATAATACCGAAGTGGATTTTTGTTCAAGTGCTGTGAAGTGTGTAGCCTGAGAATAGGGGGAATCAGTGTACGAAGGCGGCGACAATGGCAAATACGGCCCCCATAGATAGTACGTAGTGGAAGTGGGCTACTACATAATAGGTATCGTGGAGTACAATATCTAGAGATGAATTGGCCAGAACAATGCCTGTAAGCCCCCCTACTGTAAACAGGAAAATAAAGCCAAGGGCCCATAAAAGGGGTGTCTCTCATTTAATAGAGCCCCCATGAAGGGTTGCAAGTCAGCTAAATACTTTAACGCCGGTGGGAATTGCGATAATTATTGTGGCAGATGTAAAATAGGCACGCGTGTCTACGTCCATGCCAACTGTGAATATGTGATGAGCTCATACAATAAAGCCTAGAAGACCAATAGCCATTATTGCTCATACTATGCCTATGTAGCCAAAGGGTTCTTTTTTGCCAGAATAATAGGCGACGATGTGTGAAATCATACCAAAGCCAGGCAAAATGAGAATATATACTTCCGGGTGTCCAAAGAACCAGAATAAGTGCTGGTAAAGGATTGGATCCCCTCCTCCGGCGGGGTCAAAGAAGGTAGTATTAAGATTTCGGTCGGTAAGGAGCATTGTGATGCCGGCAGCGAGAACTGGCAGGGAGAGAAGGAGAAGAACAGCGGTAATTAGGACAGCTCATACAAATAGGGGTGTCTGGTACTGAGAGATGGCCGGGGGCTTCATATTAATAATTGTGGTGATAAAATTGATTGCCCCGAGGATTGAGGAAATACCTGCTAGGTGAAGTGAAAAGATTGTCAGGTCGACTGATGCTCCTGCGTGGGCTAAATTACCGGCCAGGGGCGGGTACACTGTTCACCCGGTTCCGGCACCCGCTTCTACCCCAGAAGAGGCGAGTAGAAGTAGGAAGGAAGGGGGCAGAAGTCAGAAACTTATGTTATTCATACGAGGAAATGCTATATCTGGGGCTCCAATCATTAGGGGAATTAATCAGTTTCCAAAACCTCCAATTATGATTGGCATTACTATAAAGAAAATCATTACGAAGGCATGTGCTGTAACGATTACATTATAAATTTGGTCGTCTCCAAGGAGAGCGCCCGGTTGGCTTAGTTCTGCTCGAATGAGTAGGCTGAGGGCTGTGCCTACTATACCGGCTCAGGCACCAAATACTAGATAAAGGGTGCCGATGTCTTTGTGATTAGTGGAGAAAAATCAACGTGTGATGGCCACAGGTAGGATGGCTGAGTTTTTAAGCGATGGATTGTAGCCCCACAAACAGAGGTTTGAGTCCTCTTCTTACCAAAAGTCTTGAGGTGTTATACATATCAGATTGCAAATCTGAAGATGCAGGCTAGTCGCCTGCCGGGACTTTCCCCCGCCTTTGCCCGCCTTTAAGGCGGGGGAAAGATAGATGGATGCTCGCTGGTTTGAGCGCTTAGCTGTTAACTAAGATCTTGCAGGATCGAGGCCTGCCCTTCTAGTAAGGCTTTAGCTTAATTAAAGTACCTGTTTTGCATACAGGAGATGTGGGGTAGTGTCCCGCAAGTCTTATCAGGGACTGGGGGATTTCCACCCTCACTTAGGGCTTTGAAGGCCGTTGGTCTTGTTTTAACCTAAGTCCCTTAAAGGGTCATTAGCGCTATTGCGGCGGGTGTTAGGGGTAGAAGCAGTAGCGTAGCTATGGTTGAGGTAGCAAGTGGTAGTGTTAGTTGTAGGGAGGGGAGGCGTCATGGGGATACTGCGGTTAGGTTATTTGGTGAAATAGTTAGTGCTATTGCGTATGATAGTCGCAGGTAAAAATATAGGCTAAGGAGGGCGGTTATGGCGGCCAGTGTTGCGGCGGGGGCAAGATCTTGTTTGGCAAGTTCTTGAAGGATAAGTCATTTTGGCATAAAGCCCGTAAGTGGGGGAAGGCCTCCTAAGGATAGTAATACAAGGGGTGCAAGGGCGGTTAGGGCGGGGGTCTTTGTCCATGAGGTTGCTAGAGCATTAATGCTAGTTGCTTTATTAAGTTTAAATATAAGAAATGCTGAGAATGTTATAATAAAATATGTGAGTAGTGTTAAAATAGTCAGGGAGGGGGAGAATTGTAGTACAATTACTATCCAGCCGAGGTGTGCGATGGAGGAGTAGGCAAGAATTTTGCGAAGTTGGGTTTGGTTTAAGCCTCCCCAACCTCCCACAATGGTTGAGGTAAGTCCGAGGATAATTAATAGGGTGGTGTTGGCACAGGGGGTCTGGACTAACAAGGCAAATGGGGCAAGTTTTTGTCAGGTTGACAGAATAAGTCCTGTGGTTAGGTCCAGGCCCTGAAGTACCTCAGGTAGTCATGAGTGTACGGGTGCAAGTCCCACTTTTAGTGCGAGGGCCAAAGTGACGAGAGCAGTTGGGAAGGGGTGGGCAATCTGTAAAAGGTCCCATTGTCCAGTTAATCAAGCGTTGGTGGTGCTGGCAAAGAGTAGTATAGCTGCTCCGGCAGCCTGAATCAAGAAATATTTAGTGGCAGCTTCAACTGCTCGGGGGTGATGATGCTGAGCTATTAGAGGAATGATGGCAAGAGTATTTATCTCCAGGCCCATTCAGGCGAGTAGTCAGTGGGAGCTTGCGAAGGTGGTAGTAGTTCCTAAACCAATACCAAATAGTAGGGCGGTTAAGATGTAGGGGTTCATTAGTAAAGGAGGGATTTTAACCTTCGTGTTTGGGGTATGGGACCAAGAGCTTAGAATTAGCTGACTTTACTAGGAAATAGTGTAGTGGGAGCACCAGGAGTTTTGTTCTCCTTAGGCGGGGTTCGAGTCCTCCTTTTCTAAGAAGCTGGGGGGATTTGAACCCCCATAAGTCACTCTATCAAAGTGGCCCTTTACTTCAGGCACGGCTTCTTATCTATAGCTGGGGTGGCAAGCCAGCAAATGCAATGGGGAGGGCAAGGTGTCAGATAACCAGGGCCAGTGTAAGTGGGAGGAAGTTTTTTCAAATTAGGTGTATGAGCTGGTCGTATCGGAATCGTGGGTAAGAGGCTCGAACTCATAAAAATAGGACAGACAGAAGGGCAGCCTTGGTTATTAGGTTTACTGCGGTGAGTTCAGGTAGTATAGGAAGATGAGAGGCTCCTAAGAAGAGGGTGGCGGAAAGCGTATTCATAAGCAGGATATTAGCATACTCGGCTAAGAAAAATAGGGCGAATGGGCCGCCTGCATATTCGACATTAAAGCCAGAGACTAGTTCGGATTCGCCTTCAGTAAGGTCAAAAGGTGCACGGTTTGTTTCTGCAAGGGTTGAAATATACCATATTGCGGCCAGTGGTCAAGCTGGGAGTAGTATTCAGATGCTTTCTTGGGCAATGTTGAAGGTTTGCAGGGTAAAACCTCCTGTGAAAATAATAGTACTTAGTAGGATCAGGCCTAGGCTAACTTCATATGAAATGGTTTGGGCTACAGCCCGGAGGGCCCCAATGAGGGCATATTTTGAATTTGATGCTCAGCCTGAGCCTAGAATTGAGTAGACAGCGAGGCTTGATAGGGCCAAAATAAATAGAATTCCAAGGTTTAAGTCAATGACTGGATATGGGAGAGGCATGGGGGCTCAAAGGGTCAAGGCAAGTGTCAGTGCGAGTAAGGGGGCGAGGAGGAAAAGCACGGGAGAGGAAGTGGAGGGGCGAACGGGCTCCTTAATAAAGAGTTTCACACCATCCGCGATAGGTTGTAACAGCCCATAAGGCCCTACAATATTTGGACCCTTTCGTAGTTGTATGTAGCCTAGTACCTTACGTTCTAGAAGCGTGAGGAAGGCGACGGCTAAGAGGATGGGGACAATGAAGGCCAAGGGGTTAAGAATGTGGGTAATAAGGACTGAGATCATAGTTAAGGAGAGGACTTGAACCTCTGTAAAAAGGGCTTAGGTCTTTTGCATTCACCGGGCTCTGCCACCCCAACATGCCGTTTTCTCAGGCATGGGGGGTATGCCCTCTTGCCTATTTTAGTTGTTTTCATTAGGTGGGGGTGAGGCTTGCTTAGAGCAGGGGCCTCTTCTTTTCGGTCCTTTCGTACTAGAAAAGAGCACACCATAGATAGAAACTGACCTGGATTACTCCGGTCTGAACTCAGATCACGTAGGACTTTAACCGTTGAACAAACGGACCCTTAATAGCGGCTGCACCATTAGGATGTCCTGATCCAACATCGAGGTCGTAAACCCCCTTGTCGATATGGGCTCTAAAAGGGGATTGCGCTGTTATCCCTAGGGTAACTCGGTCCGTTGATCGGCATTGCCGGATCTTATTGGTCAGATATTCTGTTAATTAGAGCTGCGGCTCTTAGTTGTAGGAGGGGGTGCTCCCTTTCCACGTGGGGGTTTTTTGTTTCCCCGCGGTCGCCCCAACCAAAGACATTAGGGAAGGATTCCATTAGTTCAGGCCCTTGTGAGGGGTTATTTGACAGGATCTTCTTTGGTGTCTAAAGCTCCATAGGGTCTTCTCGTCTTATGTTTATATCCCCGCTTCTGCACGGGGAGATCAATTTCATTGACTTGAAAGAGGAGACAGTTAAGCCCTCGTTGTGCCATTCATACAGGTCTTCATTTAAAAGACAAGTGATTGCGCTACCTTTGCACGGTCAAAATACCGCGGCCGTTAAACTAATAGTCACAGGGCAGGCGGGACCTCTTATTCTTTAGCTTTGCAAGAGGCGATGTTTTTGGTAAACAGGCGAGGCTTGATTTGTTTGCCGAGTTCCTTCTCTTTCTTTTAGTCTTTCCTGAGGTGCACACCTGTGTAGGGTTAACGGTTTATGTTTGAATTCTTTTCTGGTTGTTTGGGTTGTTGTTCAGGTCCCTCTTCGTTTGGGGTCGTTAATGCTCGGTGCGGGTTCGTTCCGAATTACATGTGTGCAAGGAGAGAGGCTTGGCTCTCTTATTACTCATATTAGCAGGGTCTCTCCCATGTTTGCATGGGATGGCCCGGTAGGGAAGGGGGGAGTAAGAATTAATGATCAGGATAGAGAGGGGTAGTGATGTATTTGAGCTATAACGCTTTCTATTGGGATGGCTGCTTTTAGGCCCACCCAAATACTTACCTTTATTTAATTATGATCTTTTTCCTCCCGGAAAAGTTGTATCTTGTTTCAAAGGGGCTGTACCCCCTTTGAATAACTCTCACAGTTTCTTGTGTTATCAGGTGGGGTAATACTGAGGTGAATAAAGAATCTGAGGGGCTGAACTTCTATCCATTTCTCGGGCAACCAGCTATAACTAGGTTCGGTAGATTTGTCACCTCTACTCAAAGCTCATTCCACTCTTTTGCCACAGAGACGGGTTCGCCCTATAAATAGGCTGTCTTGGAGTAGCTCCCCTAGTTTCGGGGTGTCAAACTAAAGCACTCTTTGCTTGGGTCACGCTGGCTAAATCATGATGCAAAAGGTACGAGAGTAAATCTCTGCTTTACTTAGCTTCACTGGGTTGTTTCATTTCTCTTTCAGCGATCCCTTGCGGTACTTTCTCTATTGCTCCTAAGTCCTTTTTCTGTCGCCCATACTAAAGGGGAAAAATGGTTTGTTTAATTAAAACACTTGTGCATTTGGGGTTATAAATAATGGTTGGTTGTTGTTGTGTTTGTGGGCTAGCTGTTGGGCGTCAGGGTGATCCGATTTGCACGGGTGTCTCTTCAGTGTAAGGGAAGTGTTATTCTATTTTAACTACACTCTGATATTACCAAGTGCACCTTCCGGTACCCTTACCATGTTACGACTTGCCTCCCCTCCGCGATTTTTGGGTTTTTAATTATTTAAAGTGATAGGCTTGGGGAGAGTGACGGGCGGTGTGTGCGCGCTTCAGGGCCGATTTCAGCGGAACACGCTATTTTCCGCTTACTACTAAATCCTCCTTCAGGCGCGTGTTTCAGTGCGCCGTTCGTGTTCCCTAATATAGGGAATGTAGCCCATTTCTTCCCCTTCCATGCGCTACACCTCGACCTGACGTTTTGGGTTGTGCCAGTTGTGCTTACTTTTAGGCCTTCACAGGGTAAGCTGACGACGGCGGTATATAGGCGGGATAAACAAGGAAGGGTGAGGTTGAACGGGGGTTATCGGTTCTAGAACAGGCTCCTCTAGGGGGGTCTAAAGCACCGCCAAGTCCTTTGGGTTTTAAGCTGGTGCTCGTAGTTCCCAGGCGGGTAGGGTGTGTGATATATTACCAAGGTTTAGGGCTAGGCATAGTGGGGTATCTAATCCCAGTTTGTGCCAGAGCTTTCGTGGGGTCAGGGGTTGTAAAGCTACCTTCGTGGTTGGTCTTCTAACCTTCGGATGCGTATAACAGCTTTGAAGGTGTGCGGCTTTAGTCTTTATTTTCCATAACCACTCTTTACGCCGAATGGTATCAACTTGGGTCTCTCGTATAGCCGCGGTGGCTGGCACGAGTTTTACCGGCCCTCTTAGCTTTAACTAAGTCAAGTTTTCACTTATGGCTTAATGTTTATCACTGCTGAGTTCCCTTGAGGGTGTGGCTAAGCAAGGTGTCATGGGCTTACAGATGTGTGCCTGATACCAGCTCCTTGCTCCCGGGCAGGGAGCTGTAGGGCATTCTCACAGGGGGGCGGATACTTGCATGTGTAAATTTGGCTAAAGTTGATAGTAAAGTCAGGACCAAGCCTTTGTGCGGGCGGAGCTTTCTAGGGCTCATCTTAACATCTTCAGTGTTATGCTTTAATTAAGCTACGCTAGC